AAAAAGGTAGGCATACGACGTACAAAAAGTTCACGACCTTCTTTATCTCTAAAGATGGGGTGTCCTAACCATCCAACAGCTATTCCGTCCCCACTGTCCATTGAACCCGCTCGGAATAATCCCCCTTTTGCCGGATTATTGCCGATGTAATCATAAAAAGCTAATTTTTCGGGAATTTTAGACCAAGCTTCTGATAAACTTTGATTTTCGGCTAGCCCAGCACCAACTCTTCGATATATTTCTTGTTGGAAGTAGCCCTGATCCCATTGATAACGAGTGGGACCAAATAATTCGATCGGGGTAGTTGCCGAACCATACCACATAGTTCCAGCAACAACAAAAGCTGCAAAAAAGACAGCAGCGATACTACTGGACAGGACGGTTTCAATATTGCCCATACGTAATCCTTTGTATAGACGTTGAGGCGGGCGGACACTAAGATGGAATAGGCCTGCTAATATGCCCAATGTACCTGCTGCAATATGATGAGAGGCTATTCCTCCCGAAACAAAAGGATCAAAACCTTCCACGCCCCACGCTGGATTTACAGATTGTACTTTTCCAGTTAGTCCATAAGGGTCGGACACCCAGATTCCAGGACCATACAAGCCTGTTACATGAAAGGCGCCAAAACCAAAGCAAGCCAACCCTGATAGAAATAAATGAATTCCAAAGATCTTGGGCAAATCCAAAGAAGGTTTTCCTGTACGTTCATCACAAAATATTTCTAGATCCCAATACACCCAATGCCAGATAGCTGCTAAGAAGCACAAGCCAGAAAACACAATATGTGCCCCGGCCACACCTTCGTAACTCCAAATACCCGGATTCGCTATAGTCCCGCCTGTGATACTCCAACCGCCCCATGAATTAGTTATTCCTAAACGAGTCATGAAGGGTATAACGAACATACCTTGTCTCCACATTGGATCAAGAACAGGGTCAGAGGGATCAAAAACTGCTAATTCATATAGAGCCATCGAACCGGCCCAACCAGCAACCAGAGCTGTATGCATTATATGGACAGAAATCAATCGACCGGGATCATTCAATACGACAGTATGAACACGATACCAAGGCAAACCCATGGAAATACCTCTTTATCAAAGAAAAATAGACACTCTGTAACTTTATTGCATTAGAAAAAACGATGCTATTGATATTCTCTTTTCAGTGGATTATCTCGAAGCAAGGGTTAATGTTAATATTTGTATTTGTTCGATTCTGTTGGTACTAATGGAACAATTCTGTTCGTAGGAACAAAGATAAACAGATCTATTCTATACCCAATAAGTACCAATACGCAATGGGGGTTGATCCCATTTCCTATGCGTGAATGCACCCATACTTGTTCATCTTGTTCATCATTCGAAAGCCCTATTCGTAAAAATTTGCCTTTATTCAGTCTGTCTTCTTTTATGAACTTATCCAATCTAAGGATAAAAATATGATGAAGGCCAATATTATGAAGGCAATAAACTCATTGTTACGTTTCCATACCAAAGTGAAATATAGTACTAGATTTTTTTTTCTGTTATTTTATGCCTATTGGTGTTCCAAAAGTGCCTTTTCGAAATCCTGGAGAGGACGATCTATCTTGGATTGACGTATAGTGCGGCTTGTCAGATATGTTGGGTCATATGGTATTTTCCCGTTCTCTCCCTCGATCGAGATATCCTCTATTTCGCCCAAGAAAGATTGATTGAATCATCAACAATTTGGAGCGCGAAGTGCAATTAGATCCATTTTTTTTTTGGGGGGGGTCCAGATTAATATTATCAAATAATTTATGGTTGGCTTAGTTGGATCAATAAAATGAAGTATACAGGCTCCGTTTATAAAAAACCCAATTGGTAATATATGATTACTATATTGTATCATAAATTATTTGATTTATAAATAGAGATAGGAGTGATCGCAAACTGTTAATCAATCGAATAATAGGATGAATACGTCGAATATTTGATGAGGACATGAAATAAAAAAAACGAAGTTGTAGTAAAAAGAAGTGGTATTGGGGGCATTTGTCCTATATGTGCAAATCGAAGTCGATCGGATCTTTACCCGGAGTAGAGCATAAACCTAAAAAATTTAAGAAGGCCCATTTAGAAACAAGAAAATTACATCGTGATTTGGATCGGATCTCGATGAAACAATACATCAATGATAAGTTAGTTCAATAAGTTTAATGAATTCTTCTTTATTCTATTTCATATATTTATATATATATTATATGGAAATATGGAAGGGTCAAAACTCATCTTTCTTGAAAAATGGAAGAAGGAGCCCCCTCCTTTTAGAAGGAACTTGCTATGAAAAATAAGAGGGCTGGAATCTACACATTGATTCTTTTTTTTCGCGATTTTTTTTTTTGAACCGTATGCATCAAAAGGTGCATGTACGGTTCCCGAGGGATACAATTTTATCCTAATCAACCGACTTTATCGAGAAAGATTACTTTTTTTAGGCCAAGAGGTTGAGAGCGAGATCTCAAATCAACTTATTGGTCTTATGATATATCTCAGTATAGAAGATGAAAACAAAGATCTGTATTTTTTTATAAATTCTCCTGGCGGATGGGTACTACCCGGAATAGCTATTTATGATACTATGCAATTTGTGCCACCGGATATACATACAATATGCCTGGGATTAGCCGCTTCAATGGGATCTTTTATCCTGGTCGGAGGAACAATTACCAAACGTCTAGCATTCCCTCACGCTTGGCGCCAATGAGTTTTTATTTGATAGAAAAAAGCAGACTATGCCTTCGCCATATGAAATATGAATATTAAGTAATAATAGCATGGCACTGCGAATTCGATATGAGAAAATTCTTTATTCTTTTTTTTTTTTTGCAAAACATTAGATTATGTATCGAAAGAGGAGTATGAGATAAAGGGTATTTCCGATCTTATCTATCGGGGGTCCGTTTCAGCGTCACAAACTTTTTTTTTGTTTTCACACCAGAAGGCTCTTAGCAATCTTTATGTTATGAAAGGATACGAAAATAAAAACTTATTTGTTTCTTTTTTTATTTGATCGGATCAAAAAGAAACTTTGGGATTGCTGAATCATAGAGGAAATAAATATATAACGTAACGGAGCCATCATAGTATTTTTTTGACTCCTCCGAAAGGAAGGGTGGTAATTGGATCGTTTACCGATCGGGATCTGATAGATCCTACATTTTTCGATGAGAGGTAAAAGTCAATTCCATTGTAGAGCCGTATGCAATTAGCAAAAGATGCCTGTACGGTTGTTCAATTCTATCTTTTTTTCGTGTTATTCTTTATCTCTTCTCGTCGACTCATCATACGAGATAGAGAAATCATTTATTATGTTATATCATCAGGGTAATGATCCATCAACCGGCTGCTGGTTTTTATGAGGCACAAGCGGGAGAATTTGTCATGGAAGCGGAAGAACTACTGAAACTGCGCGAAATCATCACAAAGGTTTATGTACAAAGAACGGGCAAACCCTTATGGGTCGTATCCGAAGACCTGGAAAGGGATGTTTTTATGTCAGCAACAGAAGCCCAAACTCATGGAATTGTTGATCTTGTAGCGGTTCAATGAAAAAAGAAAGGATTTCATGCAAATCCGTGATTTGAGATCTTCTTACCGGGTTTCATTAAATTAAATAAAATGGGGGTAATTCATAATCATCCGGTTAGGATCGATCTAAACCAGTCCATTATGTATATGATTCAGCATGCCAACTATTAAACAACTTATTAGAAACACAAGACAGCCAATCAGAAATGTCACGAAATCCCCCGCTCTTCGGGGGTGTCCTCAGCGCCGAGGAACATGTACTAGGGTGTATGTGCGACTCGTTCAGATCATGACGAAAAAAAACTTTTCCAGTATCAATGATCAGTACCAGTGAATAGAATTCCATTCACTATCTAAACTAAAAAAAAAATAAAAAGATCTATCATATTCCCCTATTGCGTATTGTGTATGAAATTTATGGTTTCCGTCGGTGCAAATACAATCACCTAAATTTAAGATGATAAGAAATTCCCCATTGGCAAAAGGGTTATCCATTAAGCGGGGAAAATCAGCAGAAAGATTAGGCTCCTACTCTTGCATTGCAAGAACGGACTAATAGGGTCAGCTACTTAGCTAACCTTCATAATTAAATACCGTTACTGTATAGGTGGATCTCATTGTGAAAGACCTATTACTGGATAATTCATGGGTAGAGCCAAAGAGTGTGAACTGTACAAGTTACCAATAAGATTAATTAGAAGGAGCTCCGGTGTATAGAAAGGACCTCACCGTTTAAGAAGTGACCATAGAAACGATGGAACCCACTATTTCTTTATCCATTTAATTTGAAATTGACTCCTTTTTTTTTTATTTTTATTTAACTTACTATGTTTTTGATACCTAGTATCAATACAATTTCTTATTTCGAGGCATAGAAAAAAGAAAAAAAAATCGTGGTCGGGAAGGTTATAGTAGCAAAAGCCATTGGAATTTTGATTTTATACATTGGAAGAATCCGTTTTGTTATTAATAGACCAGGAAAGGGTACAAGGATAACTGAAAGAAAGGAAATCAATTAGTTATTCATCAAAGTTTCATTTATTCAATGACCAGAACTAGACGAGGATATATAGCTCGTAGACGTAGAACAAAAATTCGTTTATTTACATCAAGCTTTCGAGGAGCCCATTCAAGACTTACTCGAACTATTACTCAACAGAAAATCAGAGCTTTGGTTTCGACTCATCGGGATAGAGATCGACAAAAGAGAGATTTTCGTCGTTTGTGGATCACTCGGATAAATGCAGTAATTCACGAGAATAGGGCATCCTATAGTTATTGTAGATTTATACACGATCTGTACAAGAGCCAGTTACTTCTTAATCGTAAAATACTTGCACAAATAGCTATATCCAATAGGAATTGTCTTTATATGATTTCCAATGAGATCATAAAATAAAGAGATTGTAAAGAATTCACCGGAATGATTTTACGATTTAAATAAATGGAGTTCCCCGGAGAATGAACTCCGGGAAGGTAGATTATAAATTAGTATGATATGATAAAGTCATCAAAATGAAGGAATATGTTCAAAAAAAAAAGATTTATTCTTCCCCGATTATTTTTGTTTCTTACAACACAACAATCAAATCTCGATTCTTAGATTTTTTGAACAAAACATAAAATCCGCGTTTGAGTTGGAATTTTGATTCAATTGAAGAGTAAGCCTATTTATTTCTGGTTCTAAGACCAGTAGTTCTAGCGGTCGACTCGGTTCTTTCAAATTGTTTCTCATTATTAAGAAAAGGTAACGAAGATAAAATACGAGCTTGTTTTATAGCAATAGTAATTAATCGTTGTTGTTTCAAAGTCAATCTATTCACTCGTCTAGATAATATTTTTCCTTGTTCACTAATAAATCGACTAATTAAACTCATGTTTCTATAATCAATTCGATCCCCCGATTGGATCGGGGGCAAACGCCTGCGAAAAGATCGCTTGGATTTAAGAAAGGGTCGCTTGGATTTATCCATGGTTTGTTTATTCCTTATCCCAAAAATCCTATTTCGTTCGAATCAAAAATGAATTAGAATTAAGAAATAGGATTTTGTTTATTTCTATTTAAATATATTTATTTTATTTAAATTTAAATATATGTTATATATATATTATTATATACTATATTATTTTAGTATATTATTTATATTATTTTTACTGTTCCTTGGAAGGGTGACACACAGGCCCTCAGTGCGATCTATTTTTTTATCTCCCCATGAATTGTATGTTTATAACAATAGGGACAGAATTTTCGCAATTCCAATCGACCGGGTGTATTGTGTCGATTTTTTTCAGTAATATATCTGGAAATGCCTGTTGATTCCTTATTAACACCGTCTCGTACACAACTAGTACATTCCAAAAGAACCCTTATTCGGGCATCTTTACTCTTGGCCATGAATCTCCTTTGTTTTTTTTATTCATTCAAGTTTTCTATTTTCGATCCGAAGAAAGTAAGGAAAAAAATGGAAGTTGCTAACTCAAAATCCAATTATGTTAATTATGTTATGATATGAAAGATTTCGTTGTAATCAATAGAGTAATAGTAAATAATAAGTAATACAATGATTTCTAACTCTATTTTAGAACTATATTTCTAATCGCAGTACAGTATTTAATTTAAGGATCTTGTATGATACTCTTGCACTAGACCAACATTTACATTTATGTTTTCCCTCTATTCTTAATTTAATTCGAGTCTGACCCCGAGTTTCACTGAGGTTAAATCCACTTTTATTCTTTCTCTTACTCCTCCTCCCTGATAAAATTATAAAAAAGAGAAAAAAAGAGGAGGGAGAAAGGAATTAGTCACAGATATTTGATTGTATCTCTAATATTCTTCACCCCTTCTCATGTTAATTAAAAAAAGGGAATGTCAACGCATCCGGGAATAAACGATTAATCTCTATCAATAGACCTGCTAAGGACCCGAACCATATAGTACTTAGTACCGGTGCCGTGGAAAGATATGTTTTTAGATCTCGCATTTTAAATCCTCCTTATTTATTGTAATACATAATGGTAATACATATATGATCAGATGCATATGGACCACTTGTATTTGTACACAGAATTCCCAATTCAAATTGAAGATTCGCTAGATAAGATTTTATTTTTCTTAAAACAGAAAAAGAAGTTTCTTTACTCCTGGGCATTCCCCAAAAATATTCATTTATTTTGATTTCATTTTTAGGGTGGGTTTCATATTTTATATGTATATAAGTCTTTTATTATTATATGTTATGTTAATATATAATATAACATGATAAAAAAATAAAGAAGAAATGGGAAGAAAAATTGTGTATATCAATGGAGGCAATAAGGATGTGGAAAACAAGACAGGTATTCTCTACAATGACACTGTAGACCAATTGAAAGGGATGTAGCGCAGCTTGGTAGCGCGTTTGTTTTGGGTACAAAATGTCACGGGTTCAAATCCTGTCATCCCTACCTATTACTTCTCCTCTGAGCAGTAACGAAGAATCAATTGAGATCGTGGATATACATAATTTTTCATTTTATGATACTATATTCATTTTATGATACTATAATAGTATATGCATACAAGATGTGTTGGAGTTACAAAAAGTTTTCTTTATAGTCTTATCTATTGTGATAAGAAAACGCTCTTAGTTCAGTTTGGTAGAACGTGGGTCTCCAAAACCCAATGTCGTAGGTTCAAATCCTACAGAGCGTGATTCCGTTTTTGTTAGTTGGAATTACACTGAACTAACTTCACTTGCTTGAACAGCAATCTGAATTTGACCTCCTGTGGATTAAAGAATAAAGAAAAGAGGAGGTCAATCAAAAAAAGAGATGTTAATTAATCAAAGGTCCAACTGATCGCCACGTCTGTATTGTAAATATGCAGTTACGAATAATCCAGCCAAAGTAATAGGAATTAGACCTAAGACGATTCCAAATAGAAAAACTTCAATCATTT